GCCACCATAGAACTCAACGGTTACGCCTACTTGTTCGACACTATACTTCGATTCTGCCCTTCTAAAGGGAACATCGGCTCTAACAATTCCATCTCCGTCTACCAAAACAACTGGAAATGTTTCAAAAAAAGTAGGCATGCGACGTACAAAAAGTTCACGCCCTTCCTTATCTCTAAAGATAGGATGTCCTAACCACCCGACAGCTATTCCATCTCCGTTATCCATTGAACCCGCTCTGAATAATCCCCCTTTCGCTGGATTATTTCCGATGTAATCATAAAAAGTTAATTTTTCAGGAATTTTAGACCAAGCCTCTGATAAACTTTGATTTTCGGCTAGTCCAGCGCTAACTCTTCGATATATTTCTTGCTGAAAGTATCCCTGATCCCATTGATAACGGGTGGGACCAAATAATTCGATAGGAGTAGTTGCTGAACCGTACCACATAGTTCCAGCAACAACAAAAGCTGCAAAAAAGACAGCAGCGATACTGCTGGAAAGAACGGTTTCAATATTGCCCATACGTAATCCTTTATATAGACGTTGGGGCGGGCGGACACTAAGATGGAATAAGCCTGCTAATATGCCCAATGTCCCTGCTGCAATATGATGAGAGGCTATTCCTCCTGGAACAAAGGGATCAAAACCTTCCACACCCCACGCGGGATTTACTGATTGTACCTTTCCAGTTAGTCCATATGGGTCGGACACCCATATTCCAGGACCATACAATCCTGTTACATGAAATGCGCCAAAGCCAAAGCAAGCCACTCCTGAGAGAAATAAATGAATTCCAAAGATCTTAGGCAAATCCAAAGAAGGTTTTCCTGTGCGTTCATCACCAAATATTTCTAGATCCCAATACACCCAATGCCAGATAGCTGCCAAGAAGCACAAGCCAGAGAACACAATATGCGCCCCGGCTACACCTTCGTAACTCCAAACCCCCGGATTCGTTATCGTCCCTCCTGTAATACTCCAACCGCCCCATGAATTGGTTATTCCTAAACGAGTCATGAAGGGTATAACGAACATACCTTGTCTCCACATTGGATCGAGAACAGGGTCGGAGGGATCAAAAACTGCTAATTCATATAGAGCCATTGAACCGGCCCAACCAGCAACCAGAGCTGTATGCATTATATGAACAGAAAGCAAACGACCGGGATCATTCAATACGACAGTATGAACACGATACCAAGGCAAACCCATGGTAATACCCCTTTATCAACAAAAAATAGACACTATGTAACTTTATTGCATTGAAAAAACTATGCTATGGACCCCCTTTTTTTTTCAGTGGATTATCTCGGAAAAAGGGTTACTATTTGTTCTATTCTTTTAGTAAAAATGGAACAATTTGGTTCATAGGAAAAAAGAGAAGCAGATCTATTCTATACTCGATAAGTACCAATACGCAATGGGGGTTTATTCCCTTTTCGAAGAGCGCATGCATCCATATTTAGTCATCATTCAAAGTACCTATTCGTAAAAATTTTCTTTGTTTTCCTTTATTTTATGAACCTATTCTATCTATGTAGAAAATATGACGATAAAGCGAATATTATTAAAATAATAAAACCATTATTACGTTTCCACATCAAAGTGAAATAGAGTACTTAATTCTTTTTTCTTTCAGTTTATGCCTATTGGTGTTCCAAAAGTTCCTTTTCGAACTCCCGGAGAGCGAAATCCAACTTGGATTGACATATAGTGCGCCCTGTCAGATATATTGGGTCATATGGGATTTCCCCATTCTCTCCCCCGATCGAGATATCCTCTCTTTCGCCCCCAAAAAAAGCGATTGAATCATCAAAAATTTGTAACGTGAAGTGCAATGAAATGCAATTAGATCCGTTTTGTGAAGAGGTATCCAGATTAATATTAGCAATTCAAATAATTTATGGTCGACTTGGCTGGACCAATAAAATTAAGTATCCAGGCTCCGTTTAGAAAAACCCAATTGGTAATATATCTATTATTAGGACTTATAGATATCCTAAACAATTCTATTTAGAAAGAAATTATTAAATAGCACTGATCCCAAACAGTTAATCAATCGAATAATAAATAGAATGGATACGTCAAATATTTGGCGGAAGACATAAAAGAAATGAATTGCAAAATTGAGAAAAAATGAAAAAAAAAAAACAAAGACGTGGTATTGGGGTCATTTGTCCTATATGTGCAAATCAAAATCGGGCGGATCCTTACTCGGAGTAGAACATAAACCTAAAAAAATGGAAGAAGCCCATTCAGGAACAAGAAAATGGCATCGTGATTTTTGGATTGGATCTCGATGAAAAAATACATCAATGAAAGGTTAGTGCGATAAAACTGTTTTTTATATTCTAATATTATAGGAAAACCGGCCAAACGCATCGTTCTTCAAAAATGAAAGAGAAGCCCCTTCCTTCATTAGAAGGAGTCCGCTATAAAAAAAGAAAGAGGGCTGGAAGCTACACATTGATTTTTTTTTCGCAAGTTTTAGTTTTGTTGAACCGTATGCATCAAAAGGTGCCCGTACGGCTCCTAAGGGATACAATTTTATCCGAATCAACCGACTTTATCGAGAAAGATTAATTTTTTTAGGCCAAGCGATTGATAGCAATGTTTCGAATCAACTTATTGGTCTTTTTGTATATCTCAGTTCGGAGAGTGAGACCAAGGATCTGTATTTGCTTATAAACTCTCCCGGCGGATGGGTAATACCTGGAATAGCCATTTATGATACTATGCAATTTGTGCGACCAGATATACAGACAATATGCATGGGATTAGCCGCCTCAATGGGGTCTTTTATCCTGGTCGGAGGAGCAATTACCAAACGTCTAGCATTCCCTCACGCTTGGCGCCAATGGGTTTTTTATTTAAGAGAAAAAAGAAGACTATGCCTTCGCCATATGAATTATTAATATTAAGTAATATTAGCATGGCACTTCGAATTCGATATGCAAATTTTTTATTGTTTTTCAAAATATTAGATTATGTATCGAAAGAGTAGTATGAGATAAAGGAAGGGTATTTCCGATTTTATCTTACCTATCGTAGGTCGATTTCAGCGTCACAAACTTTTTTCACACCGGCAGGTTATTAACAACCTTTATGTTATGAAAGAGTACGAAAATAAAAAAAAAAAGAAACTTTGGGATTGCTGAATCACAGACGAAATAAATATATTAAAGCAACGGGGCCATCATAGTATTTTTGAACTCCTCCGAAAAAAAAAGAAGGGTGGTAATTGGATCATTTACCGATCTGGGTATAATAGATCCCACATTTTCTCTTTCTTCGATGAAAGGTAAAAAAATTCCATTGTGGAGCCGTATGCAATGTGAAAAAAATGCCCGTACGGTTGTTCAATTCTATCTTTTTCTTATTTTATTCTTTATCTCTTCGCCTTGCCTCCTCGTGCGAGATACAGGAACCTTTGATTGTGTTATATTATATGATCAGGGTAATGATCCATCAACCTGCTGCCGGTTTTTATGAGGCACAAACGTCCGAACTTATCCTGGAAGCGGAAGAACTACTGAAACTGCGCGAAATCCTTACAAGGGTTTATGTACAAAGAACAGGCAAGCCCTTATGGGCTGTATCCGAAGACATGGAAAGGGATACTTTTATGTCAGCAACAGAAGCCCAAGCTCATGGAATTGTTGATTTTGTAGCGGTTGGATAAAAAATAGCAGTGATTTCGTGCAAATATACGATTTAAGATTTTATCTTCTTACTTCTTAATTAAGGGTTTAATATTCTATTAATATATTGAAATCGAATAAATTCATAATCATCCGGTTAGGATCAATCTAAACCAGCCCATAATGTATAATTCAGCATGCCAACTATTAAACAACTTATTAGAAACCCAAGACAGCCAATCAGAAACGTCACGAAATCCCCCGCTCTTGGGGGATGCCCTCAGCGTCGAGGAACATGTACGAGGGTGTATGTGCGACTCGTTTAAATCATGGGCTGAGACAAAACAAAAGAAAAAACAATTTTTCCAGTATCAATGATCAGTACCGGTGAATCGGATAGAATGGAAGAACTCCATTCACTATCTAAAAAAGATGGATCTATCGTATCTTTCTATTGTAATTTATGGTTTCAATTGGTGCAAATTAAATCACCTGGATTTTCAATTTAAGATGAGAAAGAATTCCCCATTGGTAACAAATAGTTACCCATTAAGCGGGGGAAATCCTATTTAAAAAAGTAGAAATATTATGTTTAGAAGAACGGACTCACAAGGTCAGCTACCCAACCAATCTTCATAATTAAATACCGTTACTGTATAAGGTATATCTCATTATGAAAGACCCATTACTGGAAAATTCATGGGTAGAGCCAAAGAGTGGTAACTGTACAAGTTACCAATAAAATGAAGGAAAGGGCTCCGGTGTATAGAGAAGACCTCACCGTTTAAGAAGTAACCATAGAGACGATGAAACCCACAATTTCTTTAGCTATTTCTATTTTTATTTTTCCAATGCCTAGAAAAAAGGAAAAAAGCGTGGTAGGGAAGGTTATAGTAGCAAAAGCCATTGGAATTTTTATTTTATAAATTGGAAGAATCCGTTTTGTTATTAATAGACTAGGAAGGGGGAAAAGAATAACTGAAAGAAAGGAAATCAATTAGTTATTCATTAAAGTTTCATTTACTCAATGACCAGAATTAGACGAGGATATATAGCTCGGAGACGTAGAACAAAAATGCGTTTATTTGCATCAAGTTTTCGCGGGGCTCATTCAAGACTTACTCGAACAATTATTCAACAGAAAATAAGAGCTTTGGTTTCGGCGCATCGTGATAGAGATAGGAAAAAAAGGGATTTTCGTCGTTTGTGGATCACTCGAATAAATGCAGTAATTCGCGGGGCGGGGGCATCCTATATTTATAGTAGATTAATACACAATCTGTATAAGGGGCAGTTGCTTCTTAATCGTAAAATCCTTGCACAAATAGCTATATCAAATAGGAATTGTCTTTATATGCTTTCCAACGAGATCATAAAATAAGGGGATTGGAAGGAATCCGCCAAACCCTTTGAAATGGAATTCTCTGGAGAATGAACTCCGGGAAGGTAGAGTAGAAATTAGTATGATAAAATCTGATAATATGATAAAGTCGTCAAAATGAGCGAACACGCCCGATAAAAAAATTTATTCCTCTTACCCGATTCTTTTTTTTTCTTACGACACGAATGATTCTCGGATTTTTTGAACAAAACGTCCATCTGTTTTTGAGTTCGGATTAGAATTTTGATTCAATTGAAAAGTAAGCCTATTTTTTTCTGTTCCTAAAACCAGGAGTTCTGGTGGTTGACTCCCTTCTTTCAAATTGTTTCTCATTATTAAGAAAAGGTAACGAAGATAAAATACGAGCTTGTTTTATAGCAATAGTAATTAATCGTTGTTCTTTTAAGGTTAATCTATTCACCCGTCTAGATAATATTTTGCCTTGTTCACTAATAAATCGACTAATTAAACTCATGTTTCTATAATCAATTCGATCCCCCGATTGGATCGGGGGCAAACGCCTACGAAAAGATCGCTTGGATTTAAGAAAGAGTCGCTTGGATTTATCCATAATTTGTTTATTCCTTATCCCTAAAATACTATTTCGATCAAATCAAAAAAAAATTATAGAAGAAATTCATAGGATTGGGTTTGTCTATATTTATTTAGTTGTTTTTATTTCAATATATGAAATAATAGAAATATATATCTAAATTTTTTTCATGTTCCTTGAAAGGGTGACACCCAAGCACTCGGTTTGATCTATATCTATTTCTTTATCTCCCCATGAATTGTATGTTTGAAACAATACGGACAGAATTTTCTCAATTCCAATCGACTAGGTGTATTGTGTCGATTCTTTTGAGTAATATATCTGGAAATACCCGTTGATTCCTTATTAACACCGTTTCGAACACAACCGGTACATTCCAAAATAACCCTTACTCGAACGTCTTTACCCTTGGCCATGAACCTCCTTTGGGTTTTTGATTCACCCAACGTTTCTATTTTCCGATCCGACGCAAATAAGAAGAAAGGAAAAGGGACGAAAAAATAGAAGTGGCTAACAACTCAAAATCAAATTATGAAATAAAGATTTTGTTGCAATTAATATAGTAAATAATAAGTAATACAACAATTTCGAAAGCGATTTCTAAGCGCAGTACAGTATTTCATTTAAGTATCTTGTATTGCATGATACTCTTATTCTAGTCACATTTCCCTTTTGTTTTCTTTTAACTCTATTATTAATTTGATTCTTAATTTAATTGGAGCCTTAACCCGAATTTAACTGAGGTTGAATCCACTTTTTTCTTTCTCTTTACCCCCGTATTCAATCTATCTAATTCGAAAAAAAAAGACGGGAAAGAGAGATTAGTCACAAATATTTGACTCTATCTCTAATCTTCTTCACCCCTTTCCATATCAATAACTAGAATGAAAAAAAAGGGAATGTCAACGCATCTGGGAAGAAACGATTGATTTCTATCAATAAACCTGCTAAAGACCCGAACCAGAGAGTACTTAGTACCGGTGCCACGGAAAGATATGTTTTAAAATCTCGCATTGAGAATCCTCCTGCTTTTTTTTATATTCCATATTGTAATACATTATGGTAAGAGATGTATATGTAGTTAAAGACCACTTGTATTTGTGTGTGGAATCCCCAATTCAACTTGACATGTGCAATGATTCGGTAGAGAAGATTTTCTTTTTCTTAAAGCAAAAAAACGGGTCCCTTTGCGCCTGAGAATTCCCGAGAAAAATATTAATTTATTATTATATGTTATATGATATGAGACCAAGAGGAAGAAATGGCAAGATACATTTTGCATAGAAAGGAAGGAAATGGAAATAAAATAAGGATGTGGAAAACAAGACGGGGATTTTCTACAATGATACTGTAGACCAGTTGAAAGGGATGTAGCGCAGCTTGGTAGCGCGTTTGTTTTGGGTACAAAATGTCACGGGTTCAAATCCTGTCATCCCTACCTATTATTGCTCCTCGAAGCAGTAACCGGAGATACATTTTAGAGCGATTCAATTTGGACATACATAATACATAATTTTCAATTTTATGATAGTATACATATGCAAGAAGTATTTATTGGGGTTGAAATTTTTTTGGGGGTTCTATACTATATAAAAAAAAGAAGCCCCTTCTTTACAGTCTTTTCCGTTGTGGTAAGAAAGCGCTCTTAGTTCAGTTCGGTAGAACGTGGGTCTCCAAAACCCAATGTCGTAGGTTCAAATCCTACAGAGCGTGATTCTGCTCTTGTCTTGTTAGATCGAAAATTCCACTGAACTGAAATACAGCAATCTGAATTTGACCTTTGACCCCCCCCAAAAAAAATTGAATTAAAGAAAGGAGGAGGTCAGTTAAAAAAAGAGATGTGAATTAATATTAATCAAAGGTCCAACTGATCACCACGCCTGTATTGTAAATATGCGGTTACGAATAATCCAGCCAAAGTAATA